ATTAAGAATAGGGTTGCATAGTTATGGTGCATTTGCAATATCGTAAAATCCCAATGAAATGGCAGAAAGTCCATGAGAAATAGAAAGCGAAATTGGCAGCGTGTTGAGTTGAGCTTGCGCGTACATAAAAAAAAAAAGAGAGGAAATGCTATAGAGAAGGATTTCTTTGGAAGAATAAATGGCGTAGACAATAGAATCCATTTTTTTACGATAGGAGAAGGAGAACAAGTGGCAGGACCCAAAAAAGGGATTGCTCGCTCGAAAAAGAAAATGCAAAAATAGAATGCAAAATGCATTCTCGATTCTACGAGAATTTTTATGAGAGCCTTTCGTTTGCTTCTCTTCAATGGAAGTTTTCTTTTCCCAGAATGGATCCTCCCTTTTGGCCTAATTCTTCTTCTGATGATTGATTCAACCTCTGATCAAAAAGACTTACCTTGCTTCTCTTTCCTCTCTTCAACAAGTCTCGTAATGAGACTAAGGGCCCTATTCTTCCGATGGAGAGAAGAACCTATGATTCGCTTTTCAGGAAATTTCCAAACGAACCATTTCAACGAAATCTTTCCATTTCTTATTTGACTATGTTCCACTCTCTGTATTCCTCTATCCCTAGAGTTCATTGAATGGACAGAAACAGCTCTAACAGACTTTCTGTTATTCATATTAACAGGAGGCATGCTTTTCTGCGGTGCTAACCATTTCATAACTATCTTTGTAGCTCCGGTTCCCTTTCTGCTCCTACCTATTCTCTGGCTATACCCAGAAAGATGTAGGGTCTAATGGAATGAGGCTACTATGAAATATTTACGGATGGGTGGGGCTCTCTATTCTGGTTCATGCTTTCTCTTGGCTATATGGTTCAGCCGGAGGAGAGGTCGAGCTTCAAGAAATAGTGAATGGTCTTATCAATACACAAATGGATAACTCCACAGGAATTTCAATTGCCCTTCCATTCATCACTGTAGGAATTGGGTTCATTCCCCAGCCCCTTCTCATCAACGGACTCCTGACGTATACGAAGGAGTGCGGTTCCTTCGAGCAATTTCTACCCCTCTATCTATCTCTGAGATGTTTGGCTTTTTCAAAACTCTATGGACATGCAGAAGAGAAATGCTATCCCCACTTGCACCAAGACAGAACCTTTCCTTCTTCACATAAGAAGGAAGGGGAAGCAGGGTCAGGAACAAGGAATCTCTTTATCAGAATCCATTTTGCAAGTTCGTTATTATGGGTAGTTCCTACCAAGGATGGGACTAATGACGTATCCAAGACTTCAATTCTCGATGTAGAGACTACATCGTTCGTTCTCATCCTTCCGAGACTACAAGTGGAATAGGGAATAGGAGCGTCGACAAAATCGCCCGAAGATGATCCGCTCATGGCTATTGAGAACGAATCCAATCAGATGGTTCTCTTTTTCAACCTTTCTGACTTTCTCTTAGAGAACCAAGGTCAAAAGCTTGAAAAAAGCAGTCCTTCACAACCACGGATGAAGGATTCCTCGAAAAGTGAAGGATTACGAATCCTTTTTTGAAATCGAAGGGATTCGGTCTTATACATACCCCAGGAAGGGAATCAAAAAAGAAAGAAGATGACTTCTTCTTTCTATCACTTCGGAGCTGTGCGAGATGAAACATGCTTTTGAATGAGAGAAAGAAGTGAGGCATTCTCTTTTCGACTCTGACTCTCCCACTCCAGTCCTTGCTTTTCTTTCTCTTCCTTCGAAAGTCGCTCCTTCAGCCACTCGAATTTTCAATATTCCTTTTTATTTCTCATCAAACGAATGGCATCTTCTTCGGGAAATCCTAGCTATTCTTAGCAGGATATTCGAGAATCTCGATTCCTCAAACAAGCATGAAACGTATGCTTCCATCTTCGTCCATAGGTCAAATCGCATATGGAATGATTGGAAGAATTCTTGGAGACTCAAAGGGTGGATATGCGAGCATGATAACCTACATGCTGTTCGATATCTCGATGAACCTAGGAACTTTTGCTTGCATTGTATTATTTGGTCTGCGTACCGGAACTGATACCATTCGAGATTATGGAGGATTGGACACAAAGGACCCTTTTTTCACTCTCTCTTTAGCCCTATGTCTCCTATCCCTAGGAAGTCTTCCCCCACTAGCAGGTTTTTTCGGAAAACTTCATTTATTCTGGTGTGGATGGCAGACCTATCTTTCTTGCTTTCAATAGGACCCCTTAGGAGCTTTCTATCTACTATTATCTAAAAAGAATCCAGTGATTAATGACTGGACGAAACCAAGAAATAACCCCTCACGTGCGAAATTCGGGAAGATCTCCTTTAAGATCAAACAATTCCATCGAATTGAGTATGATTCTATGTGTGATAGCATCTACTCTATCAGGAATCTCAATGAACCCGATTCTTACAATTGTCCAGGATACCCTTGTTTCGTTTACCTTCTAGAATTTCTGAGTGAAGGATCCCTCGTACTAACTGGAATCAAAGAATTCGTAGACCTCTTCTGCCAAAAATGGGCATGGAATGGGGCTAGGGTTATGAACTTCGAATCGAGAATCGTATTATCGAGTCGATTCCATGATTCTACGTTCATTCCATACCGCACCAGACCGTATCTCCATTCTGGGGCCTCGAAATGGATACGATGTTTCCATATGGATCCCTACGTCCTTACACATTTCCAATTAGGAATAGGCGGAATCAGACCTGCTTTTTCCATATCTCTCCTTATTTGGGACCTATCCACCTCTTGGGGTTTCTATTGAATCGAGAAATCCCTTGAATTGTCCATCTTTTTGATAGAATATGAATAGATAGTAGAGGGCATCCTACGGATAATTGAAATCGAAGCAATTGGATGGGGCCTAGATGACATGACGGATCCGTAGAAAGAGTCCAGCACTCCGCCTTTGTCATATATTTCACACATCATACTAGATAGATATCATATTCATGGAATACAATTCACTTTGAATATGCCTTGGTGGTGAAATGGTAGACACGCGAGACTCAAAATCTCGTGCAAAAGCGCGTGGAGGTTCGAGTCCTCTTCAAGGCATAATATTCAGAATCTTCATTGAATGAGCACGAGATCTTGGAATTGGAATAAGTTCGGCAGCAGATCACGAAATCGTGGTGATCCTCTCTATCTAATGAAGGGGGGATCCGCTTTGAAATTGTGCACCCTGAACCTAGCCCCCCGAGTATATGCTTCAACGGGAATCACAACAAGGGACAGGAGCAATGTATGGACCTTCTAATCCATTCAAAGAGCATTCACGCTATTAGCCAGCCCTCCCGGTTCTTCGACCGGGCTTGCGTTCACAGTAGAACAAGGGTTGCTAGTGTTTGTCAACCTGTGTACAAGGGACAATAGAAACCTCTGGGAAAAAGCCCGCCCGTAGCCCAGCGGAGAAAGTACATAGTCCCCTTTGGGGGATTGGGGGCTTACCCCATTCAGTGACTTTGGCACTGGACGCTCCCCAAAGGGGTACTATCCGGTCCGGTGAATTCAACAAGATAGGCCTGCCTTCCAGCCTCCCTTCTCCTTTCCGGACCTATCCGAAAGAGAATGCAGTACTTCTTGGTCCTAACTGACGAACCGCCCCGTGGATCTCTTTGCTTCGGAACAAAACCATTCGAATTAAGCTCGGTCATGGGATTCCGAAATGGAATCCTAGAATGGATGCTTCTATTTTGACCTTGCGGCTCCTACAACCATACTTTAGGAATTAACTTCCCATAGGGAGCCTCTTTCAAAGATCTATGAATCATTTTCTCTTTCTTTCTCTTGGTTCAGACAAGCCACGAATAGAGAGTATCCGATTCTTTCGATCACACTATTCCAACGAAATGGAGGGGATTCCATTCTATGATATATGCTGTGGAAAAAGCTGCGTCCAATAGGATTTGAACCTATACCTAAGGTTTAGAAGACCTCTGTCCTATCCATTAGACAATGGACGCTTGTCATTCATTCCAAATATTCCTTTCATTCCAAATATTCCAAGGCATCCCTTTCGTATCCATTTATGTGTTCCTATTTGCCTTCCGCAGATTCCCTCCCTAGCCCTCCGATAGGATAGGAAGAGATTTGATAAAGAAAAGACTGAAAAGAAAAGACTGAGAACTCTCCGATCAGATCCAGAAGCAGAGTTCTATGCATACGCTTCTATACGCCCACGCGCCCACGACACGGGCCTCTTATTTCTTCTCCATAGAAAAAGCCAGATTGACTTTAGGGATACGAACTCCACCACTGGATAGACAAGAATCCAATCCAAAAAGAGATTGAACCCTATGTATCTCGTGCCCCTAACCGCTGAATTGATTGAAAAAGTAGTATGAATCATAAAAAGGAGACTATTCTTATTCATGAACTTGCATTGGCATATAGGATATGGAACCTAGACCCTTTTTGTATTTGCGAAAACGAAGCAAGTCAAAGTATCTTTGCTTTCTTATTTTTGAAAAAGAGTCAATTCAAAGTCAAAGGTTCGGTTCCAAAATCCTCCGAAATCATTGATTCGTCTGGTGTCTCAATATATCGCTTATTATCAAAGAAATTCACTAGATCGAAAATTTCTGTTATGATATTTCCAAATGGATAGACCCCATGTCACACTCAGTAAAGATTTATGATACATGTATCGGATGTACTCAATGTGTCAGGGCCTGTCCCACAGACGTGTTAGAAATGATACCTTGGGACGGATGTAAAGCTAAGCAAATTGCTTCCGCTCCACGAACAGAGGACTGTGTTGGGTGTAAGAGATGTGAATCCGCCTGTCCGACGGATTTCTTAAGTGTTCGAGTTTATTTATGGCATGAAACTACTCGAAGCATGGGTCTAGCTTATTAAATTAACCCCTTAAAGAGAACCCCAGTGAAATTGAATCCATTTTTTTTTTACCGACAAAACCCCTACTCAAAAAAGAAAACGGAATAGATTCTTTTTTTGAGCATGGGTTTTGTGGTCTAAGTCCAAGGGTATCTTGCCTTTCCCACGAACTCTTTTCACAAGAATGGTTCCTTTTCCAATAGAAGATCCGCAGGTTCCTTCATTTGTTTTCTCCCTGATAGAGGAAATAAGGGAACTCGATGGTCTACTTTGTGCATATGTTCACTCAAACTCTTTCTAATGGCCTATGCATTCTGTTACCATTTTCAACGGGACGATCCATGAATCCAACTCGTGGAGAATTCGAAATGGATCTCTTTTTTTCCGTTTTGCTGGAGATTGGGAATAGACGGACTCTCTCTCGGAACTGTTTTACTCACAGGATTTATTACCACTTTCGCTACTTTAGGCACTTGGCCAGTTACTCGAAATCCTAGAGGCTCCGATTTCTTGATGGTAACAATGTAGAGCGGTCAAATAGAAGCATTTTCTTCTCAGGATCTTTTGCTCTTTTTCATCATGTGGGAGTTAGAGTGAATTCCTCTTTATTTCATTCTATTCCTGGGGAGAAAGGCCTGTAGGCAGCTACCAAATTTTCTTTTGTACACTGCGGTCCCTCTTTCGGGTTCTAGGTATCGGACTCCTTGTTTCCAACGAGCCAACATTCCATTTTGCAATATCAGCTCATCCATCCTATCCTGAAGAACTGGAAATACTATTCTATATTGGCTTTGTTATTGCTTTTGCTGTCGAGTATACCCTTTCATACATGGTTACCAGACACTCGCGGAGAGGCCCATTACAGCACTTGCATGCTTCTAGCGACACTCTTATTCAAAATGGGAGCTTATGAATTGGTTCGGATTCATATGGACTTCTTGCCCCCCGCATATTCTCTATTTTCCCCTTACTTGATTCCAATAGGCGCAATCCACAGAGTCTATGTAGCTTCAACATCTCTTGGTCAGCAGAATTTCCAAAAAAGAAGAGCCTATTCCTCCGTATCTCCTATGGGTTTCCTAATTATAGGAATGAACTCTATAATGGATACGGGGCTTAATGGAGCCATTTGACAAAGAATCTCTCATGGGTTTATGGGTCCTGCTCTTTTTTTCTTGGCAGGGACGAGTTGTGATAGAATATGTCTTGTTTCTTTTGACAAAACGGGGGGTCTCGCCATTCCAAAAGTATTTACGATCTTCAGTATCTTATCAATGGCTTCCCTTGCATTAGCGGGCATGCGCGGGTTTCTTGCCGAATTGATAGTAGTTTTTGGAATAATCAGCAGCTCTCAATTGCTTTTCAGGCCAAGAATACTCATTACTTTTGGAATGGCAGTTCGAATGATATTAACTCCAATTTCTGCATTCTCTATGTTACGCCAGGTGTTCTATGGCTACAGACTTTTCAATGGCCCAACGTCCCCTTTTTTGGATTCTGGGCCCCGAGAGGGGTTTGTTTCCCTTTCTATCCTGCTACCCGTGCTAGGGGTTGGTATTTCGATTTGATTCTCCCATTGTGGGTTGACAGGGTTGCATTCATTCTCTCTACCTTTTTCATAGAGAGCGTTCCAAAATAAAACAAAAAACGAAGCCCCGTGGAAAAGTCCCCTTTTCGCTGGACACGGAAAAAGGGCTTCTTTGTCTTAGGTTTCAGTTAAAGAAAAAAGAGTCCCAATTTGGATTTGTAATCAGAAATCTTTCTGTCCTTGGGAGAACCTTTTGAATCAAGTTGTGTTATGCTCTTTTTTCCATAAAATGGAAAGTTGAAGAACCCAAGTCTTACCTACTTTATTTGAAATGCATTTCAATCCTTTTTTTCTAGTAACTATTCAATGAATTAGGAAGGCTAGGGAAGGGTAGAACTACTAACTAATTGAAATTGGAAAAAGGCGCATGGGACTACTCGTCCATTTTTGAACGTGAAAGAATACGAGATTTTTTGAAAAGAAATTTTTGTAATTTCTTTTCAAAAATGCGGACCTTCCTCATTTCACTATTTGAAGAGCATTGTAGAAGTATTAAGGATGATAATTCTTAACTTAAGAATAGAAAAATGCATTTGAATATTTTCATTTGGAATATCTTCCCTTTTTGTGGATCCTTTTCATTCAAAAGAGATAAGAGCTGGTGAATTCGAAAAAAGAACTGAAGCATTTTTTTTATGGATTTTTTAGGGAATCCACAAATCCATATTCATGGATTATGCCCTTCATTCCACTCCCTCTTCCCATGTTAATAGGGGTGGGCCTCCTTCTTTTTCCAACGACAACAAAGCCTCTTCGCCGTCTATGGGCCTTTCCGACTCTTTTTTTGTTCGTGATAGTTATGCTTCTTTTGGCCTCTTTTTCTATTCAGCAACTCAATAGAAGTTATATCTATGAATAGGGATGGTCTTGGACCCTCCATAATGATTTTTCTTTCGAGTTTGGTCGTTTGCTAGATCCACTTACTTCTACCCTGTCAATCTGAATGACGACTGTTGGACTTACAGTTCTTATTTCTAGCGAAAGTTCGATGTTTCACGAGCAAGGATATTTCTGCTTTTTTGATTGTATAGCGCTTTTTAATGCTTCAATGGTGGGCTTAGTTACTCGTTCTAATTTCATACAACTTTCGATTGGGGGGGAATTCGTTGGAATGTGTTCTTATCTATTAATAGGCTTTTGGTTTACACGCCCCGTTGCCGCAAAGGCCTGCCAAAAGGCATTTGTAACTAATCGTGTAGGGGACTTCCCCTTCTTATGAGGCATTTTGGGTCTTTATTGGATCGCGGGGAGTTTCGAATTTCGCGATTTGTTTCAAATAGTTAATAACTTGGTTCATAATAATGAAATTCCTTTTTGACTTTGTGCGCTTGCGAAATCTGCGTAATTTCCCCTTCATGTATGCTTACCCGATGCCCCCTGGAAGGAGCTACTCCTATTTCAGCTCTTCTCCACGCTGCTACTCTGTTGCATTTTTCTTGTAGCTCGGCTTCTTCCTCTTTTCATAGCCATACCTTCCCTATTGAATCGAAGCTCTTTGATAGGTATAAGAACGGAGCTACTTGAGAAAGGATATTAAGAGGGTTTTGGCCTATTCTACAAGGTCTCCACTGGGTTCTAGTTAGCTCTAGGCATGGGTTCTTAGCCAGCTTCTTGATTTCATTTGATTCCTTATGCTTGCATTGTTATTTGGAGGGTCCGGATCCCTCATTCATTGCATAGAGGCTCTTGTTGGATATTCTCCCGAAAAAATGCAGAATATGGTTCTTATGGGCGGTTTAACAAAACATATGCCAATCCAAAAAAGAACCTTTCTCTTAGGTACACTTTCTCTTTGTGGGATTCCACCTCTTGCTTGTTTTTGGTCCAAAGATGCAATTCTTAATGAGAGTTGGTTGGATTCCCCGATTTTCGCAATAATCGCTTGTTCCACAGCAGGATTTACCGCATTTTCTATGTTTCGGATCTATTTCCTTAGTTTTGAAGGACACGGAACTCTTCATTTTCGAAATTCTAGTGGAAAACGAGGTAGTTCTTTGTATTCAATATCTTTATGGGGAAATGAAGGACTAAAAGCGATGCAACCCCCCTTTTCAAAAACTTCATTAACAATGAATAATCCGCAAAGGGTTCCTTTTTTTTGTAAGAAGCGATAGCGACTCGATAGTAATGGAAGGAAGATGCTCTGCCCTTTGCCTCATTTTGGCACTAAGAAGACTCTCCCTTATCCCGAGGAATCGGAGAATACTCTACTATTCCCTATCATTGTATTGGTCCTATTTACTCTCTTTGTGGGTGCTATTGGAATTCCTTTCAATCAAGAAGGGGGATTGGGATATATTGTCCAAATGGTGAACCCCGTCTAGAAATCTTTTCCATCAAAAGTCCCCGAATTCTTTGGATTGGCATGAACTTCAAACAAATGGAACTTTGTTGGTCAGTATATCTTCTTTGGGAATAGTTATCGCTTCTTTTTTCTCGAAGCCCCTTTATTTCTCTTTAACAAAATCGAAGTTCATGAATCTTTTTCTTAAAGGGGGTCCTAAGAAAATGGGGGAGAAATCGGCTAGAGGATTGGTCGTCTAATTGTGGTTCCCTAGACGCTTTTTACACAATATCCTTAATGAAGGGGATAAGAGAATTGGCTGAATTCACTCATTTTTTTGATGCGCGAGTTATTGATGGAATTACGAGCGGGCTGGGTATTCTGCTTTTTTTGTAGGAGAGGGTATCCAATATGTAGGGGGGGCGCGTCCCTTCTTATCTTTTATTCTATTTATCTTGTGTATTGATTGGTTTCTTCATTTCTGCCTTTTTTTTCTTTTTCCATTTTTGAATAGAAGAAAGAATCTTTTTGATTTTTGATCCTCCTAAAAAAAGGAAATTTTTCCATTTCTCGATTCTTTTGTTTTTGAGTTTTCCATCTATTCTATAGATAGAGAAATCGACTCGAGACGACATCTCTTATGTCAATGAGACCAAAGGGATATTAAATGAGTGGGGATATGGATGGAATAGAATGAAAGCGAGCTGCGTTGAGGTTCCCTATGAAATGAGACATGGAAGACGAGGAAGTTCGGGGGGTTACGAAGGAAAGTCCGAGCTCCTATTGGTCATGGGTTGAGAAGGGGAATTGAACTCCATGCGATCGAATCCCCGCTTGTTCCTCAGTAGCTCAGTGGTAGAGCGATCGGCTGTTAACCGACGGGTTGGGGAGATTTTCTTTATTCCGCGTTTGCTTTCAGAGTCGGGAACCCTTCCCTCTGTCTTTGTTTCTATTGCAGGAAGTAACCCATTCGGTTGCGGACGAAACCTCGAAATGGATCACTGATCCAAGAGGAAGCCCTCGAGGGGATCGACCTCAACAGAAAACGGAAGGACAGGAAGTGATTGCGGGCAGTAGTTCCTTGTATCAAATTATGGACTCGAGAACTCTCGTAATATGGAGAAGCCCTTTCCATTGTGTATCAGACAGGACCTCTGGGCGAACGACGGGAATTGAACCCGCGTATGGTGGATTCACAATCCACTGCCTTAACCCACTTGGCTACATCCGCCCCTTGGCTATTCAAACAAAAGGGTGCGAAAGCACATAGACATAGAAATGCAAATGAATAGAGAAATC